AAGCTACCGCGAAAGCTATGAACTTAGAAGTGGAGAGCAATTTGAAGAAATGACCTTAAATCTTTGTGTACTGACTCCTAATCGAATTATTTGGGATTCAGAAGTGAAAGAAATCATTTTATCTACAAATAGTGGCCAAATTGGTGTATTACCAAACCACGCCCCTATTGCCACGGCTGTAGATATAGGTCTTTTGAGAATACGCCTCAACGACCAATGGTTAACGGTGGCTCTGATGGGTGGTTTTGCTAGAATAGGGAATAATGAGATCACCATTTTAGGAAATGATGCGGAGATGAGTACTGACATTGATCCGCAAGAAGCTCAACAAGCTCTTAAAATAGCTGAAGCTAACTTGAGTAGAGCTGAGGGTAAGAGACAAGTGATTGAAGCGAATCTAGCTCTCAGACGAGCTAGGACACGAGTAGAGGCTGTCAATGTTATTTCCTACTAGTCAATACATCAAAATAATCAAAAGAAGTTTTTTAGAAGTTCTTTATTATACACCACATTTAGATTCTGCCAATTGAAGACAATCAAGTCTAATCTGATACAACGAAAAAAAGAGGATGGGTAGAAAAACTTATTAGATACCGGAGTCAATGCAATGGTATCTAATAAGTTCTACCTACTATTGGATTTGAACCAATGACTCCTGCCGTATGAAAGCAATACTCTAACCACTGAGTTAAGTAGGTAATTTATCACCACAAAAGAAGACCCATCACCTCGGGGATTATAGATAGAATATTATTTCTAAGCAATACCAATCTGTTAACAGTAAACGGATCAAAGAGTTATCATGTGGGATTAGGGAATATCCATCTTGACAAGAAATTATCTATATGTTAAGATATCTATGACAAGGGCTATAGCTCAGTTAGGTAGAGCACCTCGTTTACACGTGCGCCAATGCTTTTCAAGGGAGCTTATTATGCAATGAACATGGTTGATCTTATTGAAAAATCAATGTCTTACTCCATAGATTCGAGAGAACAATAGCCTGACAAATATTTGGTTCGGTCCGATTTTGGTGCGAATTTAGGTGCCAAATCAAATAGAACCCGTCATTGATTTGATAGTTGATAAGGTAAATACCCAGCCCATTCAATGCTAGGCATAATGAGTATAAGGGCTTCAAAAAAACCTCCTTTCATCCTATGAACTTTAAGGTGTATGAAGTCTCATATTCGACTCTTGCAGCGGAACGATAGAGACTCCATTTAACTTAGGTTGATCTAAGCCGAAGGCAGACCTAAGTCAAGGTAACCCTTCTTTGAAACACTTTGGTATTGCTACTAGATCTGAATACAAATAATGAATCAGAGCACATGGAGCCAGCTTATTATCTTCCTGTAAAGAAAAAATATGGTAGACTAACTGATCTTTACATCAGTTGATGAAAGAGCCCAATGCAACAAACAAAATGCATGTTGGGTCTTTGAAACAGTTCGAATCATTTCGATAATAATCAGTTTGATCTGTTTTACCGAGAAGGTCTACGGTTCGAGTCCGTATAGCCCTAATACATTCTATTTGTCTATTTTTGTATAGACATTCCATTTTTGTTTAGTATAGTTTTCATTTCCTCATTAGTACTTGTTTATAGACTGGACAGACCATTGGTTGTTTCATAGAAATGAAATGAAAGCATTACCACATATTCATGTAAATACATAGGTACCTGAAAATAAAAACAATAATTCATTCCAATGGATCTAATCAGATCAGTATGTGTCAAATCTAGGACAAGAAAAAGAAAGAAAATATAATTGTTCGATGCATTAGATTGTGTTTACGTATTCGTATTTGTATAAAATCAATAGAAACAACGACGATCCTTTACCTGGATTTTAATGAAAAGAATACTTCGAATATGTTAGAAATCCCTAGACATTTTTTACCCCCCAAAAATTATCGGTTTTGATAATAACTATGTTATGTTTGATATTATTTTTTGATAATATTTCATTATCTTATTTCATTTTATTATTTAGAATTTGATTATTTAATATTTTTTATATCTTATATCTATTTTTTTATAGAGAATAGAGAAAGCGAGACAAAGTGAGAGAGTTTTGTTTGTGTAAGAACGCCTTATTTCTACACCATATCTAAATAGAATCGAAATCAAAAATGGAATCCCGATTCCGTTGGATGAATCTCTAAACAAGACGTGCCGCGCAGCAAACAAACTCTGAACTATGCACTTTGATTTGATTAAAATAAATTCTTGTTTCACCTAGGAAAACAAGTTCTGGATGAATTGACAATGCCAACTCGAATAATTAAGCATATTCCACATTAATAGGAGTACATTTATGTTTCTGCTTCACGAATATGATATTTTATGGGCATTTCTAATAATATCAAGCGTTATTCCTATCTTGGCATTTGTAATTTCAGGAGTTTTAGCCCCGGTTAGTAAAGGACCAGAGAAGCTCTCTAGTTATGAATCGGGCATAGAACCTATGGGGGACGCTTGGTTACAATTCCGAAT